AATCTTTTGTAATCGAGACCGATACCGATATGCGCGAACTGGTTCTCGCCGTTCGGAAGGCATCGGTGGAGTCTATTCATTTACTTGTTTAAGCACCTCAATAACGACTAGGGCATGGACAAACACGATTTTATATGATTTTATCTTACTTTTTTTAGGGGAATCTGCAGCACCGCTGTCTTTCCTATTTGATATTTGTCCAATTTCCTATGAGTCCTTGATGCGTAGCGTGACTCTCGCAATCTGAAAACTAACGAAGTCTTTCTGGAATTAGGCTTTAATGGACCCATCAATCCCGAGCAGAGAATCTCAAATGATATGGGGAACCGTTCCTCTCTCGGAGTTCGCGTTACTCCGTTCCTATTTCACCTGACCTTTGGTGATCGTTAAGCTCAAGTAGAACTGCACTGCCGTAGATCCAACCTAGCATAAAAAAAATGAGTTAAAAGGAATTATATTCGTGGCAAACAAGCGAGCTGGACCTCTCCCAGTAGTATCCGGTAGAAAGACTTGTCGAAGCTGCGTGTCTCGATCCATACATCCTCCACAGGAACTAAAAACCCGAGATGGCTCCCTTAGCATCTTGTTTTGCTCTGTATGATTTTAAGCAATAAGGGATTGTTAAGCTCACATTGAGCCATAATGCACCGGAACCAGTAGATTCTAGCCTAACAACAACAACAACTTCGGTACCTCTGGATCTTCACGTTTGATCTTTCATAGGCAAATGGGTCTGGATTAGGCATCCTAATTTTCCTTTTTTTGGATTGATCGTAACGGCTATTGGAAGCCATTCTTCTTCCTCTATGGGTTTTGTTGTTAAGTTGACCCCTGTAATCGTAAACTAGCGTGAGGAATTTAGGGACAGATCCTATCCGGTCAATCACGAGCAGCGAACTCCCTAAACCGCAGAATCTCATGAATGTAGCGGAACGAGGTCGGCCTTATCCCCACACTTTCTCTAATGCTTGGACTGGGAAGATATCGGCTCAAGGCAGCAACCGCCAGGCTTGCCGAAGGGTCCCCTTCATCAACGGCCGAGAAGGAAACATTAACTTACGACTCCGAAATCGATCTACGAGGCGGACTGCCCTTCTTACTTGGTTTGAGTTGTATTATGGCCTATTAACGATACTCAGGCAGAAGGAAAAAGAAAGGGGTTTACAGTCGGAACCACATAAAACAAAGCTTAACCTTAGGGGCCCTATGAAACGTACGGGCGAACCGAAGCTCAAGCCCGCACTATACCAGTCCCGTTCAGCTACGCAACAAGCCAAAGCACGCCTAGCGCGCTCTGCAACCTCACACGCAGGACCTCAGAGAAGCGCCACGAGCGGAGGGGGGAGGTTACTAACCAACTGGAGCAACTAGTCTTGTCCGAAAGCCTCAGGCGAAAGGGCAGCTCACTTATAGCTTCAAAGCGGGATTCTCTGGCCTATCTCTTTCCTGCCGTACTTTGCTTGCTTCTTGCTTGTTGGTTAATGCAAACTTGGGATTCTTGCCTATGTATGCTCTTTCCTGCCCACATTGCTTGCCCTACTGTTCTGGTTGAACTACGGCTTTGGCTGAACTACCACCTGACACCAGTATTCTTAGTTTACTGTCTGCTTCCTGCCTGATCGGTGCTGACTGCCTGTTCTTGCTTGTCTTGGGCCTGCACTTCTGGCTTACCGGCTTGCTTGTTTGCCCGACTACCTGACTATCTGACTACTACGACTATTCCGCTTGGCTATCGGACTACTTAACATCGGGATTCTTGTCTGTGCTGCTTACTCCCCTTCTTCTTACCTGAAAACTGGATAGCTCTCTCATTCGGCTTACAGCCTACCACTTGCTGCTCTGATAGCTCGGCCTAAACCTACAGCTTCAATCAAGGTTGCTGAAATAAAGCAAAGAGCTACCTTTGCCATATAATTGACTGCAGAATTAGGGTCTTCCCCTTTCCCTTTGGGAAATACATATGGTGAAGGCCTTAACTAACCTTCATACTCCGAAAACCTTACTTAACTAACCACTTTATCCTCCGTTTATTCATGTCTTTCTCCTTATCCATCTATTTATGCCGGAAGGAGCGCCTTTACTTAAAACCGGAAGGGCGAGCCAGAAAGTAGGTAGAGTATGCCGCTTCGCTTGCCCTTTCTCCTTCCTCTGCAATAGGAAGTGAAAGAACTGCCTGCCATTTCTTAGGTTAGGCTGCTGTGTGATGCTTACTCCATCTCAACGGATAAGCTCAGCTGGCTTACTAATAGAAAGATGAACCCCTTGTGAGGCTATTATAGCACGCCACCCGTGCATTAAGATGATTTCACGTGGCTGCGGCAAGACCATTCCCACCCTTTCTGCTGGAAGAACAGCAGGAAGAAGTGGGCCTCCCCCCTCTCCTATGGTCGAGCAAGTAACCTCCCCCCTCTCTCGTTCTCCGGGTGGGTGAAATAGACTATATAGGTAGGGGCTTAGCTGCTCCTAGTCAGATAAAAGTTCTATACTGGGCGCAACCCTG